GTTATGGTCCAATTCTGACCGGTAATAGATACCAGGGCTTTGCAATATTTGATTGATTACAATTCTGTATATTCCATTTACTATAGAAGTTCCCAGGGAATTCATTAGAGGAATGTTTCCAATAAAAATAGTTTGTTCTTGAATATCCCTATTGCTTTTCCAAATTAATCCCGCGGATACATATAATTCAGAGGAATATGTAAGTGATTCATATACGGCATCTTTTTCTTTTATCAAGGGTTCTACCAATTGATATGTTTCCACAAATAATTGAAATTCAATTTCTTGATCCGTATCTTCAATTTTTGGAAACTTAAAAAGCGCTTCTGTTAAGCCCCGATCAATGAACCTACAAAACCCTTCAAATTGTATCTGATTCAACCCGGGTAGTGTAGACATTCCCTCATTTCCACCCCCAAGCATTTTCAATTTCCCCATTTATTTATTTTATAGAAAATATTCCACGATTTGCTGTCATTCTTCATCGAATCACATGAATAGATTTAGCAATAATGGAATTTCTGTTCTTTTTACTGAATCACATGAAATTTTACCTAACTCCGTGTATGAAATACCTATTATGAAAAGAGGAATAAATAAAATAAAATTTTATACTAAAATTGGAATTTGCAACAAAACAAACAGATAGAATCGAAATTAGAATATAAGAAAAATAGAAACGAATTGAAAAATTCTACCTAGAACTTCGGGGTTTTTTTTTTAGGAATATCAAAAAAAAAAAAGGATTCCTTTTCTACCATTATTATGATATTACATATTCCAATTCGATTGGATACCAGAAAAAAAAATGAATTCGGGATTTGCTCTGCTCGATGAGATAAAGATCTAATAATCAGAAACAATATAGAATGGATTTTTTTAGCACTTAACCCTTTCCATTATTCAAAAAAGAATTCGAATTCGCAGAGAAGAGAGATATTTTTACCCATTTTTTTTAGAATTTGAGAATACGATTGGAGTGCGTAAGTAATAAGGCTTGTATTTATTAAACATGCGCAGATCTAACTCCACTATATATATCCATATAGATAACTATATGTCTCTTACTTTATTGTAGTCCTATTCGTTCGGGACAGCACATGCCGTGTTAATTTTATATTTTCTATTCAATCTATTTAATGAAAAATTGTAAAAAAAAAAAGGAAGCACGAGAATTTCTTCAAAATTCCCTTTCTTTAGTATAGGTATTATATACGGATAAGATACCCGATTAGATAATATCTGTGTAACAATTCAAACTTATGTTCTAGGGTTTACACATATTGACAGTTGCTGTTATAATGGAAATGTAGAAGGATTTTTTTTTTCAATAAAAAAAGCAATATTGATTGGTTATGTATCAATTTCGATTTTCTTATCTCATTAAGAAAAAACCGTTTTAGATTCAAATTCAAGAATCGTTCAGCAATTAATAGTTAACGGTTCCGATTTGTCCCGAAATTTTTGCTTTTGTGACTGAAGGTGTACGTTTGTTTTTTCAATAGAAAAGGGCAGAGGAGCTCTTTGAAGAATGGAATGGGATTAAAGAAAACGGAATTTAAGATACAAACACGTAAAAAAAAAAAAATAAGTTTAGAACCCCTTTTTTTTTTTGGGGGGGTATTCTCATATATTTTTTTATAGCGTTTTGGCGGCATGGCCGAGTGGTAAGGCGGGGGACTGCAAATCCTTTTTCCCCAGTTCAAATCCGGGTGTCGCCTGATCGACAAGAGAATTGAAATAGTGTATTCCGTTTTGTTGATAGAAAACTTTCGTTTTTTTCCAGCAGAAGCAAGCGGGGAAAAGGACTCTTGAGACTTTTTTGATTCTAAATTCTAAGCATCGGGAGGCTTGTTCTCTAAAATGCTGTAAATCTTTTCGTCTCGGATTCAAAGAAAGATTCTAGTAGTGAAAAGGAATCAATAAATCTTGAAATGATAGTCTTTTCATTCCACTACTAATGTAGTGTCCGTCTACTGACTGGGTCTTGAATTAGATTGGATAGGGATAGGTCGGACAAGGAATCTAATTCCATTTTTAGTTGGGGAAGGGGCGGAAGAAAAACCTTGTATACAGACTCATGTAAAGTATATGAGCGCTTCCCCATTTATTCAATATTAGTTAGATTAGTTAGATTAAATAGCTAATTGGCTTTCTTTTTTTATATAAATTTTATTAAAATTAAATAGTTTTTATTTAAATAGTTCTATTTTCATATTTTTTTTTGAATATTCTTACTTATTTTTATTAATTAATGTTCTTGATTTAATATAATATATTTTTTTTTTCTAAAAAAATTCATTATTATTATTTATATTCTATTTCCATTAGAATATAAAATAAAATCTTTCTTTTCGTCTGTCTAGTCAAAGAATTTTATAGTCAAAGAATTGAATAGGCTGTCTTCCGATTGTTTTAGAGAACGAACCGGGAGACGGTAAGGATTAGATCAAATGGAAATAAGAGATGGAAATAAGAATATGAGTATGTAAAGTAATCTGTCTTGATTCTACATTTTTTTACTTTTTACTTAATGATAATGAAATTACTTACTTAATGAAATTACTTAATGGGGGAAACAAAATAAAACATAGGTCTTATTATTCCTACCTGTTAGTAATATTCATTCCCTTACTACTTCACTACTTCCAAAGATGTCTCCGGATATTTTGTTTATGCTTAATGTTTTGCCATTCTACTAGAAATCCAATTAGAACTTCTTAGATGTTCTAATTGGATTTATTGGATTGTTTTGTCAATGGTGTTAGCCCAGAATCCCTTTTTTGACTCTGTACCAGCGATTCCACTATTATTATATATTATAGTATTATTAGTGAATAATACAAAAAAATAAAAAAATACAAGAAAAATTAGTGAACAATAATGAAAAAATTTCTTCATATTGATAGAGATAGGAGACAAAATTTACATGGATATAGTAAGTCTTGCTTGGGCTGCTTTAATGGTAGTTTTTTCATTTTCCCTTTCCCTCGTAGTATGGGGGAGAAGTGGACTCTAAGGGTACTACTTATTGAGTTAAGGGATCAAAGTATCAATTGTTTTTTTTTATAACTGGGTTCTTCAATTTTTTAACTATTGAATTTAAGTATTTAATTTTAAGTATTTAATTAATGCTAATTTCATTTTTAGTATTTAATTAATACTAATTAATTAAATTCAAATATATCTGCATTTCGGAATTCTATTGTATTCTAGTAGTGTAATGTATTCTATGGATAATATAGAAATAGAAAATACTCTTTCAATCAAACAAATATTTGAATTATTCCCATGTTCGTATTTTGAAAGTCAAGGGAATACAAATAATAGGAAATTTACTCCCCGAATTCTTATTAAGATTTCTATTTCGATGAACTGGCTCTTACCAAAGTTATATATGGAAAATGAGGAATCGCGTAACCCCCCACTCCTACTTTATTCTTTTTGTCCCCTCCTTTTCTTTTTTTTTTTTAATATGATATAATACCGGGATTGTGAAAATAATAAGAAATATAAAAATTAGAATCGGAAGAATAAGAGTTGCTTTTTGATTATTTCAGATTGATTGGAACCAATACAAATCAAATAGATGAAACAAAGAACAAAATTGGGACGCTATGCTATGTACATTACATATATGTAATTGAGATTCTATATATGAAGATAGATATGAATATCAAGATACATATTGTAGATTGATCCATATTAAACCTCTATTTTTCTAGAGTAAAACTTTAATATACTACAATAATAGATAGATAGTATAGTAGAAAGAAATAGATTTGATTTCTTTCTACCATACTATCCGGATTTCATAGAATTCCGCTGATTGTAGTCCGATCATTTCATTTAAGACTAAGACCCTAAATTGAAATCCTTTTTCATTTTTTTTTATTCAATCATTGTATTGATAAGAATTAAGAAGTCATGTTGTTTAAGTAAAATTAGTCACTTTGACTTACCGTTTTTACGTAAATTATAAGTAAAAAAGCAGTAGGAACTAGAATGAACAGTGCAGTAGCAATAAATGCGAGAATATTTACTTCCATAATCTCTATGTTTTATTTCTCTTTAATTTTCAATAAATAATTCGGGATTTAATCCCATAGAGATGATAAATCTTTCGTCGGTAAATTCAATGGTATAAATTACATCTTAATGATATCAAATCGGATCAATATCACGAATAACAATATCTGAGCTATCAAATAAATTCATCGTCGAGAATTAAATAGTATAACATAGGAAGATCTTTTATCCATACCAAATTAAAAAATGATATTTCTGATGCAATCAAAAATTCCTTTTCCTTTTTTCTTTTTTTTTTTAGTTTAAGGTAAAGGTTCCGACGAAGAAATAAAAAAAAAAAAGAGGAATCCCTGTTAGGAATGATATTTTGTTATTTTTATTCCCTTTCACACACGAAATGAATTGATGTCTTTTTTTATTGGATTTGTATCCATCGGGACTGACGGGGCTCGAACCCGCAGCTTCCGCCTTGACAGGGCGGTGCTCTGACCAATTGAACTACAATCCCAGGGAAAAAAGCGTACAGCATACATATTCTTACGATTTCATTCAAACCATTTCCCTTTCTATTTTAGATTCGAACCGTTGTGCTGTAACTGACAGAGGCGGACTTATTTATATATTCATATCTATATCTATTATTTATATATTTATATATTGATATCTATATAGATATTATATAGATATGCATTTTATCGAGATCGACACGGATTACTCGTAATCCGTTCGTTATTGCTAAATCGATTGAAAAATGAATCAATGAAAATAAAGAAAATAAAAAAGACTCTTTTTTATTTACTTTAACTTTAAATTAATCATTTCCTTAGCTTTATACGGAAAAAAAAATAGCGTTAGGGATGTATCTATCATATTTTGATTCTTCCGTATCAGAACACATCAGTCATTTCCGAAAAACAACAAATGGGTTATATCATTTCATGGTGGATCGGCAAATTAAATTATTGGGCCGAGCTGGATTTGAACCAGCGTAGACATATTGCCAACGAATTTACAGTCCGTCCCCATTAACCGCTCGGGCATCGACCCAGGAAGAATAAATTGGAGTCTTTATTGATAATCCATGATCAACTTCCTTTCGTAGTACCCTACCCCCAGGGGAAGTCGAATCCCCGCTGCCTCCTTGAAAGAGAGATGTCCTGAACCACTAGACGATGGGGGCATACTTGCCCGACCGCCATTATACTACGTTCATAGTATGAACAGTTTTTTGAAATTGTCAATATAATGGAATGATATGATTCGATCAAAAGGATCTTTCCATCTTTCATAATTCCATACCATAGAATCTTTTGATTCATCATTTAGATTTCGAAATTGTTCATTCCAATCATCTATAATAAAAAAAAAAAAATAGAAAAAAGATAAGTAACGGGAAAGAAAGCAAAAGAAAGATAGGATCCTTTCAGGGAATGATTGGTTTGCTGGAAAGGGCGAGGTGTTAAAACTTCATTTCTTTCACTTTCATTCATTGTTAAGATTCGGTAGGTATATTTCTATCTCACACTAAGCCGGGAAATAAGAAAACGATAATCAATCTGGAAATCGGGTAGATAGTGATCAACAAGTTATTGAAAATTGTTTTTTTCAATAAGAATTTGGTTGAGGGACAGGACAAATTGAATCCATTTATCAATCATTCGATGAAATATTTGAATTGGTGGGTACATGTATCAATGAAATGAATTTCGTGTTATGATGAGGATGACTTCCATTCGAATCGGTTTTGAAATAATTCATTCCATTGATATTGATCAAATCCAATCTCAATAAACTATTTTTTTAACTATACTCTATTCACTAGGTAAATCCAATTTCTTGTTCCTTAATGAGTCGCTAAAAAATCTATCTATGTACATATATTCTAATCCTATCTTATCTATATAATATAAGTATATGCAGTAACAAATATATATACTAGACTCATATAGGCTAGTTTCTTATTCAGGAATTGAATCAAACGGGGCCCTTTTAACTCAGTGGTAGAGTAACGCCATGGTAAGGCGTAAGTCATCGGTTCAAATCCGATAAGGGGCTTTTTACTTCTTTTTTTTTTCCGAAAACGCCAGCAGTAGTATTCATATTTGAAGTAAGAATAGAGATATTCTTGATATTTGTACTAAGTTTATATTTGTAATAAAATAATATATATATAAACTAAGGAATCGTAGAATTTCATTAGAAAATGGAATTATGAATTCTAATAAGTTATCGTTATCATTCTAATGAATTCGAATATAGTAAATAAAGTAATTATAGTTAGAAAGTGGAACAGAACATTATTATCATTATTTTCTTTTTTTTAATGAATAATGATATCTCCTTTAATTGTTAGATATTCCTATTTTCTATTATTCCAATCAAAAAAAAAAATGGGAAAGATTATAAAAAAAGTAAGTGGACCTAACCCATTGAATCATAACTATATCTACTATTCTGATATTCAAATTCGCTAGAGATGAAATTCGAACAGTAGATCGTTTTTTTTTGTTTTTAATACTTCTTTGGTTTGGACTTCGTAAGAATCTGTCGATATTTCCGATGAAATCTTCTTTTCTTGTTCCTAGAGGTTCTATAGGAAGAAATTGCTATTCCCTTCCTCCACGCAGAAGGGCTTATTCCAAGTTCCAACATACAATTTTCTTTTTAACATCTTTTTTTATTTCTATTTCCGAACACAAGAAAAGATCCATTTTCATTTGTATTATTTCTATAAGATATGATATATCTATAGAAAAAGAAAAAAAAAATCCATCAAATCATGGCTTCGCGTATCCAAAATTTTCTTTTCATATCGATGCATACGATATTTTTCCGGCAATTAATGGATGCGAGAAAGAGACTTTCAATTACAGTCTCTTATTATTAATTATTAAAAAAATTCAATAGAATATTTTAAAATCTGACAGATAGATAAAAAGAAAAAAGTAAATAGAAAAAATATTCGAATTTCTTACCTCGATCTGCAAAAAAGTATACTTTGGAGTTTTTTTTTTAATCGGAAATAAAGGAAAATAGAACAAAGAAGACAATAAAAGAAAAAAATATAAAATATATGATCCTGTCGTACTTTCCTAGACATAGAAATTCGAAGAATATATAAAACTATTCATTTTTTCACGAACAATATTCAAGAATAAGATTCTTGGAGGAAAGGAGTATGTCTGGGGATCCGCTGGTAGCGAGAGCGAGAAAAGGGATCATTTGTTTCTTGAACAGTTCTTTCAAAAATTTATCTATCGGATTTATGAGTCATAAGACAATTCATGATTTATGGCTTAGGGAGGGGATTTTTAAGAAGAGAAAGCAATAACCGAATTGAGTTCATGGATTTGACCTAGGTATCAATAGACCAATAAATTTTTTTAATATTCGAAACCCATTAGAAAAGAAGGGGCGGTCTACGAGAAAAAAAATCATATATATAAATGATAAAAGCCTCGAAGGTCCCAT